TTTATAGTTAGAACGGGCATTTATATACCTACCTTGATTGGAGTGCTAATTTGAGTATTGAAAATGTGATAAATTAAAATAGTAAACTAGGGAGAAGTGTGTTAAAAATAATGGTAGGTATATAGGAAGAAGGGGGGGATATATAATATGATTTATGTCCTGCTACCATTGACTGCCATGCCCATGCCTACCATTATGGTGATGCTCAAGATGCAGTTAAGTCCAGCTACAATTGATGCTCCGGGTCGGGGCCTTTGACGGCCATAGCTGAGTCCAAGCATCCCCCAAAATAAAAAAATACCAAATGTATGACACCACAGTTATGTGTGAGCATGGGCTGATTAGTCATTAGTCCATCGAGATGTCTTATTTAAGAGGAAAGAGTGGGCGATTTTAGGTGAGATGGCCCTGAAGAAAGAACCAGATGTCTGATAAAATTCATTAAATAGCTACCCCCACGATTCATGGGCCCGGAGCGAGAAGAGGGATCCCTGCCAAGCGGGTTGCTGGTTTCACGCGGCATGGTGATTAAGCTCGTGATCTAGTGGAAGGGATACGCATGTTGACAGGAATTGATTTGACTAAAATGTGCTATGTACGACCAATAATTGCATGTACTATGTACTGTTAATAGAGGATATGTACTTGCTTATATGCATGGGGCATTTAATATAATGTACTATATACATAATATGTCATTATTACATTAATATAATGTACTACATACGCGACATGTTCTCAATACATGATATAATGTACTATTGTACATTTTATGTTTTTATTACATTGGCGTAATGTGATATACATCTAAAGTATGTTCGCGCACCATTTATCTTGTACGTTTGTGTAGTTAATTAGTACTGATTTATAATTTTAGGCTTGGGTGCAAAGTTTGTATTGAGTTATCAAAAATTTTTGCAAAATTAATACTGGTAAGGCTCTTGAATTTTGTGGTGCTATATTAATAGTGTCAGGGAATAGTTTAAACAGAACTTCAGCTTTGGGAGTTGATGGTGGGGCGGTTGCTTCTTCCTTGAGTCTTGGGGAGGTTGGTTGTTCTCCTTTTCTGGTTTACAAGACCAGTGTATTTAATATACTACAAAGACCTACCTTCATTTTAGAAAGCTATTTTCAATTATACTAGTTGCTGGTATCAATACTAGAATAATTAGGAAATATATGATTGATGCTAGTTGTCCGATGATGATATATGGGTGCTCAACTGGTTGTCCTCCGATTCATGTGAGTGTTAGTAGGTCTGCTGCTAAGATTCAGAAGAGGCATTGGCTTAATGGTCGAAATATTATGCTTCGTTGTTTGGATGTATGTAGTAGGGGTATTAAGATGAGAATTAGGATTGAGAATACTAGAGCTAGGACTCCTCCTAGTTTATTGGGGATTGATCGTAGGATTGCGTATGCGAATAGGAAATATCATTCGGGTTTGATATGGGGTGGTGTGTTGAGTGGATTTGCTGGGGTATAGTTGTCGGGGTCTCCGAGGAGGTCGGGTGCGAATAATACTAGAAGTATTAGAATTAGGATTAGTAGTAGGGCACCTAGAATGTCTTTAATGGTGTAGTAGGGGTGGAATGGAATTTTATCTATGTCTGATGGAATTCCTGTTGGATTGTTGGATCCTGTTTCGTGGAGAAATAGTAGGTGTACTATGGCTAGTGCTGCGATGATGAATGGGAGGATAAAGTGGAAGGCGAAGAATCGGGTTAAAGTTGCCTTGTCTACTGAAAAGCCCCCTCAGATTCATTCGACTAGGCTGGTGCCAATATAGGGGATTGCCGATAGGAGGTTTGTGATTACCGTTGCTCCTCAGAATGATATTTGTCCTCATGGTAGTACGTAGCCCATGAATGCTGTGGCTATTACTGTGAATAGGAGAATTACTCCGATGTTTCATGTTTCTAGGAAGGTGTAGGATCCGTAGTATATTCCTCGTCCTACGTGCATGTACAGGCAGATGAAGAATATTGAGGCTCCATTTGCATGTATGTATCGGATAATTCAGCCGTGGTTTACATCTCGACAGATATGGGTGACAGAGGAGAATGCTGTTATTGTGTCTGATGTGTAGTGTATAGCTAGAAATAAGCCTGTGAGGATTTGCAGAATTAGGCAGATCCCTAGGAGGGATCCGAAATTTCATCATGATGAGATGTTTGATGGGGCTGGGAGGTCGATGAATGCGTTGTTTACAATTTTTATCAGTGGGTGGGATTTTCGGATGTTGGTCATTAGTGTTCTTATAGTTGAATGACAACGATGGTTTTTCATATCATTAGTCATGGTTAGATTCCATGTGAGAATAATGATAACATACATTGTATTTATTTTGAGTATTATTTTTGTGATGGGCTTTGTAGGATTTTCTTCTAAACCTTCGCCTATCTATGGGGGGTTGGGGTTAATTGTGAGTGGTGGGGTCGGTTGTGGTATTGTATTGAATTTTGGTGGGTCTTTTTTAGGTTTAATAGTGTTTTTGATTTATTTGGGTGGTATGATGGTAGTTTTTGGTTATACAACGGCTATGGCTACAGAGCAGTATCCTGAAGTTTGGGTCTCTAATAAGGTTGTCTTAGGGGGATTTGTTACGGGTCTGTTAATGGAGTTGTTTATGGTTTGTTATGTGTTGAAGGATAAGGAGGTGGAGATTGTGTTTGAGTTCAATGGTTTAGGTGACTGGGTGATTTATGATACGGGGGACTCCGGGTTTTTTAGTGAGGAGGCTATGGGGGTTGCGGCTTTATATAGCTATGGGACTTGATTAGTTATTGTGACTGGTTGGTCTTTGTTTATTGGGGTTGTAGTAATTATGGAAATTACTCGTGGAAATTAAATAGGATTATACTGATAAGGATTGTAACTAGGAAAGAGAGAAAGTATAGTTTAATTAGGCCTTTTTGATTTGTTACTATAATAGATATTTTTATTTGGGTGAGTGAGATTGTTTTTGGTAGAATAGCTTCCAGTCAGATTAAGTCTAGGAGAGATGATGCGGATTTTTGGCTTATTGTTAGGTTTGCATAGGGAATTAGGCGGTGAATGATTGTGGGAAAGTACCCTAGTATGTTGGAGAATTTAAAGGTGTTTGAAGGGTGGTAAAGTTTTAGGTTTTGGGTTATGTTACTAATTTCTAGGGCTAGGACAAAGCTTAGGATTGTGACTATTAGGGCTGTTGTTTTTAGGTAGAAGGGTATGGTTATTTGGGGAATTGTTATTGGTGGTATGCTATTAGAGATGATGAATCCTGCGAAGAGGCTCCCGACTAGGAGGCGTTTAATGGAATTAATTAGAAGAGGGTTGTTTTCATTAATAATTACTAGGGTTGGGAAACGGGGTTGTCCTAGGAGTGCAAAGAAGATGATTCGGGTGCTGTAGATGGCTGTGAAAGAAGTGGCAACTAGTGTTAGTAGAAGGGCTCAGGCGTTGGTATACGACGTATTGGCGGTTTCGATGATTAGGTCTTTGGAGTAGAATCCTGTGAGAAAAGGCACTCCTGTTAGTGCTAGGCTGCCAATAATGAGGGCTGTTGTGGTGAATGGCATGGCTTTGAATAGGCCGCCTATCTTTCGGATGTCTTGTTCATCGTTTAGACTGTGAATAATGGAGCCGGAGCATATGAATAATATGGCTTTAAAGAATGCGTGGGTGCAGATATGAAGGAATGCCAGGTAGGGTTGGTTGATGCCGATTGTTACTATTATCAGGCCCAGTTGACTTGATGTAGAGAAAGCAATAATTTTTTTGATGTCGTTTTGGGTGAGGGCGCATATTGCTGTAAATAGTGTAGTGATGGCTCCTAGACATAGTATGATGGATTGAATAAATTTATTGTTTTCTGTTAATGGGTAGAAGCGGATTAACAGGAAAATGCCCGCTACTACTATTGTGCTTGAGTGGAGTAATGCTGAGACGGGGGTTGGGCCTTCTATTGCGGACGGGAGTCATGGGTGTAGGCCAAATTGGGCGGATTTTCCAGTTGCAGCAAGTACTAGACCTAATAGGGGTATGTTGGAGTTGTTTGGGTTTAATATAAAGATTTGTTGGAGGTCTCAGGCATTAAGATTGGTTAGAAATCATGCTATTGCTAGGATAAATCCAATGTCTCCAATGCGGTTGTATAAGATAGCTTGTAGGGCTGCTGTATTTGCGTCTGCTCGTCCGTATCATCATCCAATGAGTAGAAATGATATAATTCCAACGCCTTCTCATCCGATAAATAACTGAAAAAGGTTATTAGCGGTGACGAGGATTAGCATTGTGATGAGAAATAGAAGTAAGTATTTGAAAAATTTGTCAATGTTGGGGTCTGAGTGTATGTACCATATTGAAAATTCTATGATGGATCATGTGACGAATAGTGCTACCGGAATAAATATTATTGAGAAGTAGTCTATTTTAAAGCTTATCGATAGTTTAAGGGTTTGGATAGTTAGTCAGTGTCAGTTTGAAATGATTGTTTCTTGGCCCGTGTGAATAAATATTATTATAGGGATTGTGCTAGTAAAGAAGGCATATGAGATAGTTGTTTTTACGTATAGTGGGTAGTTAAGGGTTTTGTGGGTGTTGGAGCTTGTTATCATTACAGGCATAGTTAGTAGGAGCAGGGTAATTAGTGTAAAGGAGGAAAATATATTTATTACTTTTATTTGGAGTTGCACCAATTTTTTGGCTCCTAAGGCCAACGGATAACTACTATCCTTTAAAAGTTTGAAAAAGCCATGTTGTTAGGCATGGGGCGTAGAATTAGCAGTTCTTGCATACTTTTTCGGTAAATAAGAAGGTGATGAGCTTCTATTGTTAGATTCACAATCTAATGTTTTTTTTTTTAAACTATATTTACAGTACAGGGGACCTAGAATGATTTTTGGGTTCAGGGATAGAAGTAATAGGGGAATAATGTGTAGTGATATGAGTGCATTTTCTCGTGTAAAGGAGGGTGAGATGTTGTTGATGTGGTGGGTGTGTTTTCCTCGCTGAGTTATAATAAATATGTACAGGGAGTATAGGGCGGTGATTACTATATTTATTCCTATTAAAATGATTGTTATGTTAGATCATGAGAAGGTCGATACAATTACAAAAAGTTCTCCAATTAGGTTGATTGTAGGGGGTAGGGCTAAGTTGGTTAGGCTTGCTAGAAGTCATCAAGTAGCTATTAACGGCAGGAGTGTTTGGAGACCTCGGGCTAGGATTATGGTTCGGCTGTGAACTCGTTCATAATTGGAGTTTGCTAAGCAGAAGAGTATAGAAGATGTAAGGCCGTGGGCGATTATTAGGGCAGTAGCTCCTATGTAGCTTCAGGGTGTTTGGATAAGAATTGCTACGATGACAAGTGCTATGTGGCTTACAGAGGAGTATGCGATGAGTGATTTTAGATCTGTTTGGCGGAGGCAGATTGAGCTAGTTATGATTATGCCTCATAGGGATAATATGATGAATGGGTATGCTATAAACTCGGTTGTTGGGTTTAGGAGTAGGGTAATTCGTATTATGCCATACCCTCCTAGTTTTAGTAGGATTGCTGCGAGGACCATGGAGCCTGCAATGGGGGCTTCTACGTGGGCTTTGGGAAGTCAAAGGTGGAGACCATATAGTGGTATTTTTACTATAAAGGCCATTATACATGCTAGTCATATGAAGACATTTGATCAAGAGCCTGATACGGGCTGTACTCAGTACTGCAGTACTAGGAAGTTTAGGGTTCCTACTGTTTTTTGAATATAAAGCAATGCGACCAGTAGGGGTAGGGAGCCTGCTAGTGTATAGAACAAAAAATAAAGTCCGGCGTTTAAACGTTCTGTTTGGTTTCCTCATCGGGTAATGATAATGAGTGTTGGGATGAGTGTTGCTTCAAATAAAATATAGAATAAGATTAGTTCTATGGCAGTAAAAGTTATAATTAGGAATAGTTGTAGTAAGATTAGTATTGTGATAAATAGTTTTTTTCGAGTTAAGTTTTCTTTCGATAGATGATGTTGGCTGGCCATTATTATTAGGGGGAGGAGTCATATAGTTAGGATTAGTAGTGGGGTGGAAAGAGAATCTGAGAAGAATATTGGTGAGAAGTTAAGGCTGTTATCACCAAATTGATTTATGAGTAGTAGGCTTGTAAGGCTAATTAGTAGGCTGTGTATTGTAGGATTGATTCAAATTATGTTGTTTTTTGATAATCAGGTTAGGGGTATAAGTATTGTTGTGGGGATAATATATTTTAGCATTGAAGTAGGTTTAGGTTTTGTACGTAATCAGTGCCATATGTATTTGATACTATTACTAGCAGAGATAGTCCTAATGCTGCTTCACAGGCTGCAAAGACTAGTAGGATAATGGGTATTATGCTGGCTAGGGTAAAATGTGAGTTTAGAATTGTCAGAGCGGCTATAACGAATAGGGACAATATTATCCCTTCTAGGCATAAGAGCGAGGATATTAGATGGGATCGGTATATTAATAATCCTGTAAGAGACACTGCGAATGCTATTATAATGTTTATGTATACTAGGGACATTTGGCAGTTATGAGTTTAAATCATAATCTAATGAGTCGAAATCATTTATTTTATTTTAAACTAAATACCATATTCGGTTCATTCTAGTCCTTTTTGGGTTCATTCGTAAGCTAGACTTGCGGCGAGTAGGAAAATTAGGAATAGGGCTATAGTAAGTATTGTGTTTAGGTTGGTTGTTTGTGAAGCTCATGGTAGCGGTAGTAGCAGCGCGATTTCTAGGTCAAATAGGAGAAATGTGATGGCCACTAGAAAAAATTTTATGGAGAAGGGGAGGCGGGCTGATCCTATAGGGTCAAATCCGCATTCGTATGGGCTTGTTTTTTCTGAGTATGAGTTTATTTGAGGAAGTCAGAATGCAATAATGACAAGTAGTGTGGCTAGTGAGAAGTTAGTCAGTAGAGTTATTATCAGGTTTATTATTCTTTTTTGGATTAGACCAAAACTAACTGATTGGAAGTCAGTTGTACTTATTAATACTAAAAGAATATGAGCCTCATCAATAGATGGATACATATAGGAAAAGTCATACTACATCTACAAAGTGTCAATATCAGGCAGCAGCTTCAAAGCCAAAGTGATGACTAGAGGTAAAGTGGAATTTTAGTTGGCGGAAAAAGCAGACAATTAAGAATGTGGATCCAATAATGACATGGAGGCCGTGGAAGCCTGTGGCTACGAAGAAAGTTGAGCCGTATACTCCATCCGAGATGGTAAAGGGCGCCTCATAGTACTCTGAGGCTTGTAGTAGTGTGAAATATACCCCTAGTGCGATAGTAATAAACAGGGCTTGTAGTATATGGTTACGGTGTCCTTCTATTAGGCTATGATGGGCTCAGGTGATAGAGACCCCTGAAGCTAATAAGACAGAGGTATTGAGTAGTGGGACTTCTAGGGGGTTGAGTGGGTGAATACCTGTTGGTGGCCAGCAACCCCCTAATTCGGGTGTGGGGGCAAGGCTTGAGTGGTAAAATGCTCAGAAGAATCCGGTGAAGAATAGGACTTCAGAGATGATAAAAAGGATCATTCCGTAGCGGAGACCTTTTTGGACGACTGGGGTGTGGTGTCCTTGAAAGGTGCTCTCTCGGATGATGTCTCGTCATCATTGGTACATTGTAAGTATGTTAGTTGTTAAGCCAAGTATTAATAGAATTATTGAGTTGAAGTGAAATCACATGGTTAGGCCGGATGTTATTAGTAGGGCAGATAGGGCTCCCGTAAGGGGTCAAGGACTTGGGTTTACTATGTGATAAGCATGTGTTTGGTGTGTCATTATGTGTTGTCATGTAGGTATAGGCTAACTAGGAGGGTAAATACATAGGCTTGAATTATGGCCACTGCGAATTCTAGGATTGTTAGTAGAATTAGGATAATAAATGTGATGAAGGCTGTTGTGGTGCTAATGTTTATTAGTGTGAGTGTAGCTCCCCCAATCAGGTGAATCAGTAGGTGACCTGCGGTGATGTTGGCTGTTAGTCGTACGGCAAGGGCCATTGGTTGAATAAAAAGGCTGATGGTTTCGATGATAACTAGTATTGGAATAAGTGGGGTTGGTGTCCCTTGTGGTAAGAAGTGGGCGAGTGATGCCTTGGTTTTGTTACGAAATCCTATGATGACAGTTCCTGCTCACAGGGGGATGGCTATACCTAGGTTTATTGATAGTTGTGTGGTCGGTGTGAATGAGTGAGGTAGAAGACCTAGAAGGTTTGTTGATCCGATGAATAGGATTAGGGATGTTAATATTAGCGTTCATGTTTGTCCTTTAGTATTGTGAATAGCTATTATTTGTTTTGATACAAGTTGGAGTGCTCATTGTTGGAGAGAGATGAGGCGATTGTTTACTAGTCGGTCTGATGTTGGAAATAATAGGCTAGGGAATAAGACGATGAGAGTTGCAAGAGGGAGGCCTAGAATTACTGGGGTAATGAAAGAGGCAAATAGGTTTTCGTTCATTTTGTTTCTCAAGGGGTGTTCTGTTTTGATATTTTTGTTGTAGTTGGTTCTGGGTTGTGATAAAAGTTGTGCTTTGAAATTTTTAGTTGAAAAATAATGAAAAGAGTTAAGAACATTGATATGATTATTGTTAGTCATGTTGATGTATCTAGTTGTGGCATACCACCAAGGAGAGTTTGATGTTCTCAATCTTTAACTTAAAAGGTTAATGCTGGCTTAGCTTCTTGGTGAATTTATAGTATTGATGCGGATCATTTTTCAAAATATTCTAGTGGGACCAGCTCAAGGACAATGGGTATAAAGCTATGGTTTGAGCCACAGATTTCTGAGCATTGGCCGTAGTATAGGCCTGGTCGGGATGATATAAGAGTTGTTTGGTTTAAGCGGCCTGGGATTGCGTCTGTTTTCAGTCCTAGGGAAGGTACAGCTCAGGAGTGCAGTACGTCTTCAGAGGAAACTAATATTCGAATTGTTGTTTCTATGGGTAGTACAACTCGGTTATCAACTTCCAGTAATCGTAATTCCCCGGGTATTAGTTCTGGTGTTGGAATTATATAGGAGTCGAAGGTTAAATCTTCATAGTCTGTGTATTCATAGCTTCAGTACCACTGATGTCCTATAGTTTTCACTGTAAGGGATGGATTATTGATTTCATCCATCATGTACAGGATTCGTAGAGATGGAAGAGCAATTATGATTAGGATAATAGCGGGTAAAATGGTTCAGATAGTTTCCACTTCTTGTGCGTCTATTGTACTGGTGTGGGTTAATTTTGTTGTCAGTATCAGTGAAATGACATAAAGTACCAATGAGCTGATTAAAAAGACAATTATCAGCGTGTGATCGTGAAAGTGCAGTAATTCCTCTATGATTGGTGATGTTGCGTCTTGGAAGCCTAGTTGTATGGGGTATGCCATGTGAGATGTACAGGGTTTTCACTTGTAATTTAACCTTGACAAGGTCATGTAATATTTTACTAACATCTCATAAATTGAGAGAGACATAGTGGTTATGATGTTGGCTTGAAACCAATAGTGGGGGGTTCGATTCCTTCCTTTCTTATTTTAGGTTAATGTATACGGGTTCTTCGAATGTGTGATATGGTGGGGGACATCCATTTAATCACTCTAGGTTTGTTGTGGTTAAATCTACGGTTGATACTTCTCGTTTAGATGCGAATGCTTCTCAGATGATGAAAACTATTAATATTACAGCTGTTAGGGAGATGAATGAACCTATTGATGAAATGGTATTTCATGTTGTGTATGCGTCTGGATAGTCAGAGTATCGTCGTGGCATGCCTGATAGTCCTAGAAAGTGTTGTGGGAAAAAGGTCATGTTAACTCCTACAAATATAATTACAAAGTGGATCTTGGCTCACGTGTCATTTAGGGTGTAACCTGAAAATAGTGGGAATCAATGTACGAAGCCTCCTATAATGGCAAATACAGCTCCTATTGACAGTACGTAGTGGAAATGTGCGACTACATAATATGTATCGTGTAGAACAATGTCTAGGGAGGAGTTAGCTAAAACAATTCCGGTTAAACCTCCTACTGTGAATAAGAAAATGAATCCTAGGGCTCACATTATAGCTGGCGACCATTTGATATTGCCCCCATGGAGTGTTGCTAGTCAACTGAAGACTTTTACTCCAGTTGGGATAGCAATAATTATGGTGGCTGATGTGAAATAGGCTCGTGTGTCGACGTCTATTCCGACTGTGAATATATGATGGGCTCATACGATAAACCCTAGAAATCCGATTGATATCATAGCCCAAACTATTCCTATGTATCCGAATGGTTCTTTCTTTCCTGAGTAATAAGTTACAATATGAGAGATTATTCCAAATCCGGGTAAAATAAGGATGTAGACTTCTGGGTGTCCAAAGAATCAGAATAGGTGTTGATATAAGATAGGGTCTCCTCCTCCTGCTGGATCAAAGAAGGTTGTGTTTAAATTTCGGTCTGTTAATAGTATAGTGATGCCGGCTGCTAATACGGGAAGTGAGAGGAGTAGCAGCACGGCGGTGATCATTACAGATCATACAAATAAGGGGGTTTGGTATTGTGATATTGCAGGGGGTTTTATGTTAATGATTGTAGTGATAAAGTTAATAGCTCCTAAAATTGAGGAAACACCTGCCAAGTGAAGGGAAAAAATGGTTAGGTCTACTGAGGCTCCTGCGTGGGCTAGGTTACCTGCTAAAGGGGGATATACAGTTCAACCAGTTCCTGCTCCGGCTTCGACTATGGATGAGGCTAAGAGTAGGAGAAAGGAAGGGGGAAGAAGTCAGAAACTTATATTATTTATTCGAGGGAATGCTATATCAGGGGCTCCAATTATTAAAGGAACGAGCCAGTTACCAAAGCCTCCGATTATAATGGGTATTACTATAAAGAAAATTATTACAAATGCGTGTGCGGTTACAATTACATTGTAAATTTGGTCATCTCCGAGTAATGTTCCGGGTTGACCCAGCTCAGCACGAATTAGTAAGCTTAGGGCTGTTCCTACTATGCCAGCTCAAGCACCGAATAATAAGTACAGGGTGCCGATGTCTTTGTGGTTAGTTGAAAATAATCAGCGGTTGATGAACATAGGTAAAATGGCTGAGTAAGGCATTAGACTGTAAATCTAAGAACAGGGGTTGATTCCTCTTTTTACCAGGCTCCGTGGTGAATTTACACGTTGAATTGCAAATTCAGAGAAGCAGCTTTAATTCTGCCGGGGCTTCTCCCGCCTTTTTTTCCTCGCGGCGGGAGAAGTAGATTGAAGCCAGTTATCTAGGGTGTTTAGCTGTTAACTAAAGTTTCGTGGGGGTGGAGCCCACCAGTCTAGTGAGGATTTAGCTTAATTAAAGTGATTGATTTGCGTTCAGTTGATGTAAGATATAGTCTTGCAATCCTTATCAGGAGTTAAGTAAATAATACTTGCTTAGGGCTTTGAAGGCTCTTGGTCTATTTAACCTAAACTCCTATTCTAGAATTAATAGTATTGGGGTCAGTGGTAATAGTATAGTGGATAGAACAATTATTGTTGGTAAGAGGGTTATTCGTTTTGTGGTTGAGAATTGTCATTTTATTTTTATGTTGTTTGTGGAGGGGAATATTGTTAGTGCGGTGGTATATGCGAGTCGCATGTAGAAATATAGGTTTAGTAATGCTGTAATTGCTATGAGAGTTGGTAGGATAATGCTGTCGTTTTTTGTCATTTCTTGAATGATCATTCACTTTGGAATGAATCCTGATAGGGGAGGGAGGCCTCCTATCGATAGGAGGGTTACTAGAACTAGGACTGTTATAATGGGTGTTTTGTTTCATGTGTGTGATAGTGATAGGGTGGTGGTGGTTGAGTTGGCTATGAATAATATGAATATGGTGGAGGTTATAATAATGTAGATGGTTAGGTTTAGTAGTGTTATAGTAGGATTATAGAGGAGTACTGCTGTTATTCATCCTATGTGAGCGATTGATGAATAGGCTATAATTTTTCGAAGTTGTGTTTGGTTAAGTCCTCCTCAGCCTCCAATTATAATTGATAGTATTGATAGAGTTAGGATTAAGTTTAGGTTAATTGATGGCGAGATTTGGTAAAGTACGGATATGGGTGCTAGTTTTTGTCATGTGAGTAGAATTAGACCGGAGGATAGAGGGATGCCCTGTGTTACTTCTGGTACTCAGAAGTGGAATGGGGCTATTCCTAGTTTTATGGCGAGGGCTATAGTTATAATTATCGAGGCTACTGGGTTGAATAGTTTTATTACAGTTCATTGGCCTGAAAATATTAGGTTAATGATAATGGCTATTATTAATAGTATTGAGGCTGTTGATTGGGTCAGGAAATACTTGGTTGATGCTTCTGTGGCTCGTGGGGTATGGTTTTTTATTATGATAGGGATAATAGCAAGCATGTTTATTTCAAATCCGATTCAGATAAATAGTCAGTGGGAGCTAATTATAACAATAATGGTTCCTAATATAATGGTTAGTAGAATAATAGTGGAGATGATGGGGTTTATTAGTATGGGAAGGGTGTGAACCAACATTTTCGGGGTATGGGCCCGATAGCTTAATTAGCTGACCTTACTATTAGAATTTGGTGTACTTGGTAGCACGAAGAATTTTGGGTTCTTAGGGGTAGGTTCGATTCCTATAGTTCTAGAAATAAGAGGGTTTGAACCTCTATTATTTACTCTATCAAAGTAACTCTTTTGTCAGACATATTTCTTATGTTTGTGGGGGGATGCCTGCCAGGAGGATGGGTATTGATACATGTCATATGCATAGGGCTAGTGTTAGGGGTAGGAAGTTTTTTCATAGTAGATGTATTAGTTGGTCGTAGCGAAATCGGGGGTAGGAAGCTCGGATTCATAGGAAGGAGATTGTTAGTAGTAGTGATTTGATGATAAAGTTAATTGTGTACAGTTCTGGTATATATGGGTTGTGGAAGGCTCCTAGGAATAGGGTTGTTGTGAAGATATTTATTATGATGATGTTTGCATATTCCGCTATGAAAAATAGGGCGAATGGTCCTGCTGCGTACTCTACGTTAAAGCCGGATACTAATTCTGATTCCCCTTCGGTAAGGTCAAAGGGGGCTCGGTTTGTTTCTGCTAATGTTGAAATAAATCATATTATTGCTAAGGGTCATGCGGGGAAAATTAGTCATACTTGCTCTTGTGTAATGATTAATGTTGATAGGGTAAAGGATCCGCTTATTAGGAGTACTGATAGTAGAATGATTGCGAGTGTTACTTCGTATGAGATTGTTTGTGCTACTGCCCGTAGGGCCCCGATTAGTGCATATTTTGAGTTGGAAGCTCATCCTGATCAGAGGATGGAGTATACAGCTAAGCTCGATATAGCTAATATAAATAGGACCCCTAGGTTTATGTTGATTAGGGGGTAGGGTATGGGTAGAGGAATTCATATGGTTAGGGCTAGGCTTAGGGCTAGGATGGGTGCTAGGATAAATATTGATACTGAGGATGTGGCAGGGCGTAGTGGCTCTTTAGTGAAGAGTTTAATTGCGTCGGCGATAGGTTGGAGTAGGCCATATGGGCCTACAACATTGGGGCCCTTTCGGAGTTGTATATAGCCTAGGACTTTTCGTTCTACTAGTGTAAGGAATGCTACGGCTAGTAAGATAGGGATGATGAGTATCAGGATATTAATTATAAACATTTTGTTAAGGAGAGGATTTGAATCTCTGGGTATAAAAGTTTAAGTTTTATGCAATTACCGGGCTCTGCCACCTTAACTAAGCCCTGTTTCTAGGGCAGGGTTTTTGTGTTGTTAATTGAGATGGAGTCATTAATTATTTTGAGGCGCTTATTTTAAGTTGGCCTTATTTCTCTTGTCCTTTCGTACTGGGAGAAATACATAATAGATAGAAACCGACCTGGATTACTCCGGTCTGAACTCAGATCACGTAGGATTTTAATCGTTGAACAAACGAACCTTTGATAGCGGTTGCACCATCTGGGTATCCTGATCCAACATCGAGGTCGTAAACCCTATTGTCGATATGGACTCTTGAATAGGATTGCGCTGTTATCCCTAGGGTAACTTGTTCCGTTGATCAAATTTTTTGGATCAATAAGCGATTGAGTGATTTGACTTGTGAGTCTAGTCTTTAGAATCGTTCGGAGGATTTTTTATTCTCCGAGGTCACCCCAACCGAAACTGCCAATTCATGAGAAAATATTGTTATCTCTTGGGTGATTTGTTATGTTTTCTTTGAATTGGTTAGTTAAAGCTCCATAGGGTCTTCTCGTCTTATTAGCTCATCCCCGCCTCTTCACGGGGAGGTCAATTTCACTGATTGGAAGTAAGAGACAGTAAAACCCTCGTGTGGCCATTCATACAAGTCCTTATTTAGAGAACAAATGATTATGCTACCTTTGCACGGTCAGGATACCGCGGCCGTTGAACGATTGTCACTGGGCAGGCAGTGCCTCCAATACTGGGGATGCTGGAGGTGATGTTTTTGGTAAACAGGCGGGGTTTGTGTTTGCCGAGTTCCTTTTACTTCTTTTAATCTTTCCTTAAGTGCATTCCTGTGTCGGATTAACAGTGTGGTTAATAAATAGTTAATTGTTAGGTTATTTTTATTAACTGTTAATAGTCAGGATATTATCAGTTACTGACTTAAACTTATGCGGGGAGAAAATGTTTCTTGTTACTCATGTTAACATTGTTGCTTCTATTTTGCAATAGATTAGTCCAGTATTGGGGTTAGGAGTTAGTTGCTTGCTTTTTGGAATTTTTTGTTGGTTTTATTGTTGAGCTTTAACGCTTTCTTAATTGGTGGCTGCTTTTAGGCCTACTATGGTATTTTTAGGTCTTACTCTCTATTTAAGGTTGTATCCTTTATCTAAAAGGCTGTACCTTTTTAGATTAACTTTTAAAGATACAGTGGGATTTGTTTAAACTTTTGGTATCTTTAAAGCTGAACTAAGATTCGTTTTCTGGACAACCAGCTATCACCAGGCTCGTTAGGCATGTCACCTCTACTCATAAATCTTCTCACTATTTTGCCACATAGATGAGTTGGTTCTTAATAAACTGTTCATGAGTAGCTCGTCTGGTTTCGGGTTACTTAGCTAAAATTCGTTTTGTTAAGTTTTGTGCTAGTTAACTCATTATGCAAAAGGTACAAGGGGTAATCTTTGCTTTTTTATACTTTGATTTTTTCTTTCATCGTTCCCTTACGGTACTCTCTCTATAGCGCCATGTGTTAAATTTCTATCTCCTATACTTTAGGTTAAGGGGTGAATGTTTTATTTTATTTTTGTTTTGATGAGGTTATTTTTGGGCTAGGTCTGGTTCAAGATATTCATGGTGAGTAAAATCTTCTAGGTGTAAACTAGATGCTTTGTTTAAGCTATACCTTGATTTATCCAAGCACACTTTCCAGTATGCTTACCTTGTTACGACTTATCTCCTCTCTCGTGGTTAATGCATGTAAATAAATTTTGGGGCATTAATATTGTTTGAGGAGGGTGACGGGCGGTGTGTGCGTGCTTCATGGCCTGGTTCAACTAAGCACTCTATTCTTAGTTTACTGCTAAATCCTCCTTTGGCTATTAATTTCATAATAGCTTTCGTATGTTGGTTTTCTTGGTTTAAGAAAATGTAGCCCATTTCTTCCCATTTCATAGGTTACACCTTGACCTAACTTTTTTATGTGCTATGATTACGCTTACTTTTATTTCTTTTTAGGGTTTGCTGAAGATGGCGGTATATAGACTGTATTAGCAAGAATTGGTGAGGTTTATCGGGGTTTATCGATTATAGAACAGGCTCCTCTAGAGGGATATGAAGCACCGCCAAGTCCTTTGAGTTTTAAGCTATTGCTAGTAGTACTCTGGCGAATAATTTTGTTTGTATAATTATCTGTGTTTAGGGCTAAGCATAGTGGGGTATCTAATCCCAGTTTGGGTCTTAGCTATGGTGTATCAGCTATTGTAGAGTCACTTTCGTTATTTATTTTTTCAGTAATTATGGCTTTTTACAGCTTAATTAAAATTTAACTCTATTTGGTGTGGTGCTTAAACACGTTTTACGCCGTATTCCCGTTAGCTTGGGTTAATCGTATGGCCGCGGTGGCTGGCACGAAATTTACCAACCCTAGTTAAACATAACTTAGTCAAACTTTCGTTTATAGCTTAATTTTTATCACTGCTGTATCCCGTGGGGGTGTGGTTAAGCAAGGTGTCATGAGCTACGGGTGTGTGCTTGATACCAGCTCCTTTTAGTCTTACTGACCTGGAGGGCATTCTCACTGGGATGAGGATACTTGCATGTGTAAGTTTGTTAAAAGACAACGGGAAGGCCAGGACCAAACCTATGTGTTTATGGAGTTGATGAACTCATCTAGGCATTTTCAGCGCCTTGCTTTAGTTTTAAGCTACATTAAC